CTCTGTGGTAATCCACGACCATATATATATATGGGCTGAGTCGTTTAAAATTTGATCCCAAAATAAACCAAAAGAGAGCATCATTGAAAAACCTAAAAAAGCTATGCTGATCGCAGCAGACGCCCATCTCAAACTTCGAGTCCCACGTCGAAAAGAAAGTAAACCAATTCCTAAAATAAAAGCTGATAAGCAAGGAAATAGTGGTATCAACCACCCATATTGATCAATTAGTTGCATATTATACTCTATTATTAGTTTTCTTTATTTGTTTTTTTGTCTGAGGCGTAAAGCACAATTTTTATTATTAAAAAAGTCTTGACATTATACTAAGGTGCAAAGCAGAATAATCAAGAAACTTGAAAGTTTTTAAGTTTAAAAAAAAAGAAAAAGATTTTGTACTTCGTACCTATGTATTGTATTCTAGTACATACAAAATAGAAACAAAAAATCTTTTTCTGCGTCTTGATTAACGCGTTTTTTTGCTTACAAACACAAAATTATTGAAAGTTGTTTATTAAATCTTTTTATATTATGAATACATATGCAATTATTGAAACTGGAGGTGAGCAACTCCAAGTCCAACCGGGTCGTTTTTATGATATACGTCTTAATGTGCCACTAAATGAATTTTGGGAAAATAGAAAAATAGTCTTTTCTCGCGTTCTTATGATTCGTTCTGAATCCAATACGTTTATCGGAAAACCTTGGTTAGAACAAGCGACAGTAAATGGACGAATCTTTCATCCTCGTAGAGGAAATAAACTTATTGTTTATAAGATGCGTCCTAAAAAACATACATCTAAAAAAAATGGGCATCGACAAGCTTTAATGAGATTGATTGTAGATTCTATTTTCTTTAATAATCAAACACTATAAAAGAGACTCAAAAAAATTTATAGTAGCAATTACAAAAAACATGCTGTGCTAACGCGCCTTCCGTAAAATATTCACTTAAAACTGGTGCTATCGCACCTTCGGGGGCCTCTGGCTATTGATATTTTTTTCTACGTACGCGAAAGAACATATAGGGACTATGGGGACATTTCTAATTCCCCTACGGGACCCTAAATCTCAATCTTTTTTAGTTTTCAAAAGAAATGAAAAAAAATATTTAGAAAAAAAATAATTTTTTTCAAATCATTTATTTTTTGATTATTAAAAGTAAGCCTTGGATCTGTTTGAGCTGTCGCTCCATGCCTTTGTTTCTTTTGGGTCCCACCTTTCAAAGCTTTACGAGATGACTTAGCTGACGAGATTACTTATTGGCTTTTCGCACTTGATGCACCCATATTTAGTTGAACATTGAATAGATCAATTTGTCCGCGTCTTTCTATTTCGTAGAATTCAAATAAGAGCATTGAGCACTAGAAAAAAGCGTCCTTTTGACCTCCGCTGCTTTTTTTTATTTGATGCTTGTACGTGTCAAAGTCTATCTTTTCTATAGTAGAAACCGATTTCCGAATCAACTTTTCAAAAAGATTTATGTAGTCAAGAACCAAAAATATCCCAAAGGCGGAGGGTTAGGACCGGGCACCGGTTCGAAAGAATGGCAAGGCGAGAAGCAGTATATTAATTAGTAAAAAAGATTTTATTATTTAGGGCATCGGAGTTATATGAAATGAATGTTAATGATCCAAGATCGGTCCCGGAGGATAAAGAAACAATCTCTTTAGCTTTTTGATTCCACAATTGTAATGTAAGATCAGGATAAAAACCTATCCCTAACATAGGAATTAATAATGATAAAATGATAAATACCTCTCTAGGACTTGCATCTAATTTTAAGCTCTCTTTTACTGTTTTGAAAGAGATCTCGTTGTATCCATAAAACATTTTCCTAACCATAGATAACAAATAAATAGGGGTTAAAATAATACCAATGCCTTCTACGAAAGTGATTATTGCTTTAAATATTGGAGAATAGACAGAACTAGACACAATACCTAAAAATATCATAAGTTCGGCTATAAAACCACTCATTCCGGGTAAAGCCAAAGAAGCCATCGCACATGCTGTAAAGGTGGAAAAGGTTTTTGGTAAAGGAGATCCCCATCCACCCATTTCATCAAGAATTAATGTACGACTTCTATCATAGGTTGTTCCAGCTAGAAAAAAGAGACCAGCACCAATAAGTCCATGAGAAATCATTTGTAAGATGGCACCGCTTAAGCCTAAATCGGAAAACGAACCAGCTCCAATTAAAACAAACCCCATGTGTGAAACAGAAGAATATGCAATTCGTCGTTTTAAATTTTTTTGTGCAATTGATACAAGTGCAGCGTATACAATTTGTCCCGCACCTAATGCAACTAACCATGGAGCAAAAACTTGATGAGCTTCAGGTAACATTTCAATATTGATTCGAATAAAACCGTAACCTCCCATCTTTAATAAAATCCCGGCTAATAACATACAGGTACTGTAATGTGCTTCACCGTGAGTATCAGGTAACCAAGTATGAAAAGGGAACACTGGTAATTTGACAGCATAAGCTATTAAAAAACCTAAATATAAAAGAATTTCTAAACCTAAAGGATAAGATTGTTTCGAAAGAGTTTCCATATCAAGTATAGGTCCATTGTTTCCCCAAAGACTTATAGTTAAGATAGCAGCAAGTAAAAATATAGAACCTCCTGCTGTATACAATATGAATTTAGTAGCAGCATATAAACGGCGTCGACCTCCCCACATAGAAAGTAATAAGTAAACGGGAATTAGTTCAAGTTCCCACATAAAAAAGAAAAGTAATAAGTCTTGTGCGAGAAATAGCCCTAATTGACCGCTGTACATGGCTAACATTAAAAAATAAAAGAGTCTAGGGTTTCTAGTGACAGGCCAAGCAGCAAGTGTAGCAAGTGTTGTAATAAAACCTGTTAAAAGAACTAATGCTATAGATAAACCATCCACTCCTACTCTCCAATGAAAATCTATCACTTCAATCCAAGATATATCTTCTTTTAATTGAATACCTTGCCCATAAAAATCAAAGTGAGAACCAAAAACATAAGTCATTAAAAGAAAATCTATTAAACAGATTCCAAGAGCATACCATCGAATCAAATTATTTCCTCGATTTGGTATTAAAGGAATTAATAATCCTGCAAAAACTGGAAAAAGGATTATGATTGTTAGCCAAGGGTAATTATTCATTTTATCTAATTGAAAATAAAAATATTAACCCCAAGAAGGGGGTTTTCGAAATGATTCAAATTGATCTTTTCGCTGTACTTCGTGCCTTGAAAAGGCTATATGCTTCGCAAGGTGCGAAGCACAAAAATCTTACTATCTACTCTTTATGGGAAGCAATTCTCTCTTTCCTGCGAAACTTTTTGCGTATATTTTTGTTCAAAGAGAGGCGAGACGATAAGCACGAAGTACACGCTCGTACAGCATAACACTTCGCCAATCTCTTCCATTCTTTGAATTTTTCAATTTATAAAAGTGGTGCTTCGCGCCTTTGCCATGAGTCGTAAAAGAACCTTTTCCATCTTTTTAAGAAACGAGTGGCCTATACAAACTGACTCATACACGAAGTACTTTCTACAGTGAAGAAGCGTAGGTCACGAATGAAATCACTTAATATCCTTATCAAAGAGGTTCAAGTAAGGGAGGTCCGCAGTACGCGCGTTCCTCCCGAATCCTAATAGGAAAAATAGTCTTGCTATAGGTAGGTGCGAAGCAAAGAAAGAAAAGCTAATCTAAAAGGATTGAAGCTTGGTCTTTTTCATTTTAATAAGCTAGTCCCATACTACGGGTAGTTTCAGAACCTAAATAAACTCTAACGCTCAAAAAATCAGTTGGACAAGCCGATTCACAACGTTTGCAACCAACACAATCTTCAGTTCGAGGAGCGGAAGCAATTTGACTTGCTTTACATCCATCCCAAGGGATCATCTCTAAAACGTCAGTAGGACAAGCTCGAACACATTGAGTACAACCAATACAGGTATCGTAAATTTTAACTGAATGTGCCATGATTATAAATGAACAAAAAAGCTTTAATTTTTATCAAAAAAGATGCTGCACTGAGCGTCTTGGCTAACGCGCCTTTACAGTACCTAAAAATCAACCAAACCCCAACATAAAAGCTATCAACGTATAGAAGAACTTAGGCTTTGGTATCTTCCTTGTTTTATGAATTAGAACTTTGAAAAGTACTTGAATGAATTCAAAACTGTTTAATTTTTAACAATCTTCTTTACTATAAAATAAATTTATTTTATAGTAAAGAAGATTGTATAGAATTTTGATATGGAATGCAATTTTATTTTGCATAAAAATTTTTATCCTGTACTCCGTGCCTTTTTTCGAACAGTTTAACTTAACCATCCATAACTGTGTAAACCTTTTCCTAATAAGTTAACACCTAAATAACACATCCAAACTACAAAAAAGCCTAATAAAGCTACCAATGCTGGTTTTGTCCCATTCCATCCTTTTGTTAGACGGGTATGTAAATAAATAGCAAAGATTACCCATGTAATTAAAGCCCAAGTTTCTTTTGGGTCCCAATTCCAATACGACCCCCAAGCTTCATTAGCCCAAACAGCACCAGAAAGAATACCTAAAGTTAATAAAGGAAAACCTATCCCAATAATTCTATAACTCCAATAATCTATTTGATTTACTAAAATTGTTTTATATTTTTGTAAGTAGAGTGCTTTTAACAACTTTAAATTTTCAATATTCCATTTAGAATCTAGAGAATGACAAAATTGTTCCGCTATTACAGGACTAGGAACTGGTTTTTTTGTTCTTTGAATATATTCTTCGCTTGTCTTGTTTGTAGAAAAAGATTGATTAAGAGAGATATTCTCTTGTATCGAATTGAAATTAGATTTAGTGATCTGCAGGCTTCTCGCCTCATTTGTTTTTTCAGCAATATAGGGTGCATTTGCTAAAAGGAGCGCATCCATCTTTTTTTCATTTGAAAGACTATTTAAAGTTAATAAAGTTACTGCTAATAATGAACCAAAAAGAAGTGCCCCATAACTTAAAATCATCATAGTTACATGCATCATAAGCCAATTGGATTGTAAAGCGGGTACTAAAGCTGTTGCCTCCTGTAACTGTTTAGGAAGTCCTAAAGTGCTAAATGTTGTTGTCATCAAAAGAATTGGAGCTATAATGGCATCTAACCATTCACTTTCAATTTGAACTTTACAAACTAAATAAAGAAAAATTAAGCTCCATGCTAAAAATAATGAAGATTCATATAGATTACTTAATGGAAGGTGGTCTGATAAATTCCAGCGAATAATACATACTCCGGTAACAGAGAGAAAACCTAAACAAATTCCAATAAAAGATCCATATCGGTTTGACAAAGAAAAAAGGCTTTTAGAGTTCTTTTTAAAAAGGATTGTTTTCTTTTCATAGAATGTTATTTTTACCCATGAAAGTAAGGTAACTAGAAAAAAAATAATAAAAGAGAATTGAATTAAAATTTGTTCTAAAGTATTAAGTATCATAAGAGATTTAGTAGTTTTTATTTTCTTGTAGGTTCGTATCTTTGTTTGAGCTGTCGCTCTCTCAGCCATTAAATAATTGTATAGACTATACAAAAAACCAATGAACGGTTCTTTTTCTTTAAAAGTGGTTGGTTGATTATCTTTACGTAAAAGAGTGAAAATCTATTTCAATCTTCTCCCCTCAGAAATATTGTTGTTTTTATTACAAAGATGAAATAGAACAAACCAGAGGGCAATCATTTTCTATTCTTTGCTATTTTTCTTCAAGAATCTTTTTCAATGAACCAGATAGGTTGTCATCGGGTTGATTAATTGTAGCAAAAAACCTGTGTCTTCTGCTTTTAGTTTATCATTATTCTTCAATTATTCAAGCAGAACAATAATCTTGTGATCTTCGTTTTACACAAGATCCGTGTACTTCGTGTCTTTTTTTATTTTTTAAAAGTGAAAAAAAGATGACGTCTGCGTGGTAATTGGGATTACTCTGTTCATGCATACTATATATTTTATGTTGTTTCTTTGATTTTGTCAAACTTGTGCTACGTGCTTAAAAGAAGATGGAGCCTTTTTTTCTCTTTGGTATAGTTTTTTCTAATCATATTCTATCAAATATTTATGAAAAACACTTTGATCATCTTTCTAATAAATTTTCGATTGATGGTTTCGAATAATAGAATATGCAACAAGCTCTATTTGTATTTCCATCAAAAAAAGTGTTTTTATAATGACTACTCTGATTGGTGATAAATTTTGTGTATATTTTTTTTTATTTTTAAAAATATCGGTACGAAGCCTTTCTATTTCTTCTGTTGTTAGACTCATTAAAGAATTTGATCCCCTTCTTGTTTGTGAATCTTGTCGATTCGTAGATCAGTAAAGTCTTTTTTCTCTTCTTTTCGTAAAGGTTCAATGTTAAAATTCAACTTCATTTCTTTTTGTATAAAGTAATTATACCATCGATGCAGCGGAGATTTCCCTATGAAAATATGATTAAGATTAAGAAAGCGTTTCAGTTGTCGGAATGATATGTTGTTTTGTCTCAACCAAAAGAAGCAATTTCTAATCTGTGGTGGACATAGAAAGCGAGCGTGTGATTGAAAGATTTTGGTCTTTTGTAGAATCTGATCATAGAGGCTAGGATCTTTCACCCGACATTCGGACGAGTCAGCATAGCCCTTTTGCCGACATTTGTTTTTGGTGCGGTGCGGGTCCTTAGGTTTAAGTCGCGAAGCGAGTTACATAGGTACCAAATATTCTCGCTCCCCATCTTTTTTTCGGTTATAAGCTCGTAGTTTATCCTGATGTTTTTGAAGAGAGAGTTCTTAAACTTTACCAGCTTTTTTTCGTTGTACACTAGTGGCTTTTCTTTTTGTCGCTGAAAAGACTTTGTGACAAAGTCCCTATTCTTTGCGTTCTTGTCTTTGTACAAAGACTTAAAGCTTCGCTTTGCATCTTTCTGAATGGTTAGCTGGTCCACAGTCTCTTGTGTCGCAGTTCCATTCTTGATCTCTTCGTTGACTTTCGCTTCGTTCGAGCAATTTTTCACGCTGTACAGGTAGTAGTCTCTTTCCTTAAAAATGTTCAGGTTCGAGTTGCTTACCTTCTTCTCCCATTGAAAGGAGCCCAAGGTCTTGTTCAGCTTCTGATAGGGCGTTTGAATGTCCTTACTCTCCACAAAAGTTCCAGCTGGTCAAACAATACTGTTGGTAACGGCCATGGCAGCTCTGTTCTTCCAAGCGGTCAGCGCAATAGTGCATCGCACTTTGGCTGTTCTCTCATTCCCCCAAACAGATGAGTAGACCTTTGATATACTGGCCACGGTGCTTAGGGCTGGCTTGATCATCTTGTCGTGCAGAATGTTATCATGCAGCTCGCTAGAGTTCTACACCTCTTTGTTCTGCAAGGTATTTCCGTAACCATCATTTGCAATCAGTTTGATGGTGTTCTGCATGGCATGTACAGTGGCTCCTGGATCTTTGTACTTCTTTCGAAGCTTCTGAAGAGAAGAGTAAAGCCCTTCCAATGAAAA